ACCTTGATTTGATATTAATTTTAATTTAAATTATAGAAAATTATTATTCTTATAAAATATTCTAATAACAACGATATATAAATTGAATAACAATTTTAAGTAAGGTACAACGTGGATTATCGATTAAAAAACAAGTTCCTCTGAATAGACTAAAATACCGCCAAATTTTTTAAGTTTCAAGAATATAACTAATACTACTCAAATAAATTAAATGATATTTTAAATAATAGGGTATCTAATCCTAGTTTTTAATTAAAAATTTTTAGCTTTAATATCTTTTATTTATAAAAATATTATAAATTTAAAATTTCACTTAATAAATTTATTTTTATTTTTAAAATTTACTATTTAACTATTATTAATAAAATTTATTTATATTATTTGTATAACCGCAACTGCTGGCACAAATTAAGTCAATATTAAATTAATATTTCTATTTCTAAATTTCTTTAATTAATAATATTAATTATTGCAAATATACATATTTATATTAAAAAATATATTTATTTTTAAAATAAATATAAATTCACACAAAAATTTACATATAATATAAATTAATAATAAATTTTTTAAGCTAAAATAAAACTTTATAAAATTATTATTTTAAATGACATTTAATTTAATTTTTTATAAATTTTTATTAAATAATAAATTTTAGTATAAAAAATTAAATTAAATTTATATTTTAAATAATATTTGAATTAAATTTAATTATAATTATATTATTAAATAACTAAAATTGAGTAATTCCTACCTAAAAAAATTTTTTTAAATGACATTTAATTTAAAATTTATATTTAAAATTATTATTTTTATACCCCTTTTATAATTATAATAACATTAACATTTAATTTAAAATTTAAATGACATTTAATTTAAAAAATAAAACTTTTAAGTTTTATAATTTTATTTAATTATAAAAAATATAAATTATATATTAATGATAATTTAAATAAATAATTATATTTAGTTTATACACAATTAAAATTTAAATTAAATTTAATTATAATTATATTATTAAATAACTAAAATTGAGTAATTCCTACCTAAAAAAATTTTTTTTTAAATGACATTTAATTTAAAATTTATATTTAAAATTATTATTTTTATACCCCTTTTATAATTATAATAACATTAACATTTAATTTAAAATTTAAATGACATTTAATTTAAAAAATAAAACTTTTAAGTTTTATAATTTTATTTAATTATAAAAAATATAAATTATATATTAATGATAATTTAAATAAATAATTATATTTAGTTTATACACAATTAAAATTTAAATTAAATTTAATTATATTATTAAATAACTAAAATTGAGTAATAATTATAAATAAAAAAAAATAAATAATTTTTTTAATTTAATAATTTTAAATATAAATTTTAAATTAAATGTCATTTAAATTTTTTTTTTTTTTTTTTTTAAAAAAAAATTTTTTTTAATTTTTTTTTTTTTTTTTTTTTTTTTTTTTTTTTTTTTTTTTTTTTTTAAAAAAAAAATTTTTTTTTTTTTTTTTTTAAAAAATTTAAAAAAAAATTAAAAAATTTACTATATATATATATAGATTATATATATATAAGATATATAGATTATCTATGTGTATAGATTGATATTTTTTCAATAAATATATTAATAACCCCCAAAAAAAACTCAAATTTATATAAATAAAGATTTAAATATAAATTACTAATCTATATTTTATAAAAATAATATAATTAATAGCAGCATCTATATTATAATTATCTCTTTATTTATATAAATAATAGTCCTTTATTATTTAATTGGATAGCTTAATATATAATATATTTATATATAAATGTATATTTTTAAAAATAAATAGCTAGGTTATTTATTTTAATTAAAATATTATTTGTTAAATATTTAATGGAAATTTTAAATTACATTTAAAAATATATTCTTGAATATAGTTTTTAAATGTAATTTAAAATTTTTTAAATATTTATATTTATAAATATTTAATATGAACTTTTAAAATTTTAAATAATTTTTTTATTATAAATTTAAAATTAAATATTATTTATATATGTGTGTATATATATATATATATATATACTAATTTTAATTATTTAAATAATATTTAATTATAAAAAAAAAATTATAAAAAAAAAAAAAAAAAATTATAAAATTAATTAAAAATGAATTGCCTGACAAAAGGATTACTTTGATAGAGTAAATCATATAATTAATATTATATTCATTATTTTATATTTAATGGAATTAAACCAATTCTAAAAGTATCAAAAACTTATGTGCATCATACACTAAAATATAAATTTTATAATAAAAAGATAAGCTAATTAAGCTATTGGGTTCATACCCCACTTATAAAGGTTTTAATCCTTTTCTTTTTAATTTTTAATAATTCATCTAAAATTTTATTTATTTTTATTTTATTGATAAGAACAATAATTACTATTTCAGCAAATTCATGATTAAGTGCTTGAATAGGATTAGAAATTAATTTATTATCATTTATTCCCCTAATAAGTAATAATAATATTATATCTAATGAAGCATCTTTAAAATATTTTTTAACTCAAGCATTAGCTTCATCAATTTTATTATTTTCTTCAATTTTATTTCTATATGAAAATAATTTTATAAATTATTTTTCTATAAATAATAATAAAAATAATTTTATTTCTATAATAATTTTATCAACTTTATTAATAAAAAGAGGTACTGCTCCATTTCACTTTTGATTCCCAAATGTTATAGAAGGATTAAATTGAATTAATTCATTAATTTTAATAACTTGACAAAAAATTGGTCCTTTAATATTAATTTCTTATTTAATTATTAAAACAATATTATTTTGATGTATTATATTATCTGTAGTAATTGGTTCATTAGGTGGATTAAATCAAACTTCTTTACGAAAATTAATAACATTTTCTTCAATTAATCACTTAGGATGAATATTAATAAGTATGTATTCTAATGAATCATTATGAATTACTTATTTTTTATTTTATTCTTTTTTATCATTTAATTTAATTTTTTTATTTAATATATTTAAATTATATCATATTAATCAATTATTTTCTATATTTACATTTAATAAATATTTAAAATTTTCTTTATTTTTAAATTTATTGTCATTAGGTGGATTACCTCCATTTATTGGATTTATTCCTAAATGAATAACAATTCAATATGTAACATTTAATAATCAATTATTTTTAATATCATTTATAATTATTATAACATTAATTACACTATTTTTTTATTTACGTTTATGTTACACTGCTTTTATACTTAATTATTATGAAAACAATTGAAACTATAAAATATTTTCTAAAAATTTTATAATAAATATTTACTTAATATTTTCTTTTTTTTCAACATTTGGTTTATTTATTATTAGTTTTATATTTTATTTAATTTAAAACTTTAAGTTAAATTAAACTAATAGTCTTCAAAGCTATAAATATAAGAAAATCTTTTAAGTTTTAAATTTTATACAAAACTTTAATAATTATTAATTATTCCTTTAGAATTGCAATCTAATATCATTATTGAATATAAAGTTTATTAATTTGATTAAAAAGAATAATTCTTATAAATAAATTTACAGTCTATCGCCTATAGTTCAGCCATTTAATCATTTATTTTTATTTAAATATATTGCAACAATGATTATTTTCCACTAATCACAAAGATATTGGTACATTATATTTCTTATTTGGAGCTTGAGCTGGTTTAGTTGGTACATCTCTAAGTATTTTAATTCGTGCAGAACTTGGACATCCAGGTGCATTAATTGGTGATGACCAAATTTATAATGTTATTGTAACTGCTCATGCATTTGTAATAATTTTTTTTATAGTAATACCAATTATAATTGGAGGATTTGGTAATTGATTAGTTCCTTTAATATTAGGAGCTCCTGATATAGCATTCCCTCGAATAAATAATATAAGATTTTGATTATTACCTCCTTCATTAACATTATTATTAGTAAGTAGAATAGTAGAAAATGGAGCTGGAACTGGTTGAACAGTATATCCTCCTTTATCTGCTAATATTGCCCATGGTGGAGCTTCAGTTGATTTAGCAATTTTTTCACTTCATTTAGCTGGTATATCTTCAATTTTAGGGGCAGTAAATTTTATTACTACAGTAATTAATATACGATCAAATGGAATTTCATATGATCGAATACCATTATTTGTTTGATCAGTAGTAATTACAGCTCTTTTACTTTTATTATCTTTACCAGTTTTAGCCGGAGCAATTACTATATTATTAACTGACCGAAATTTAAATACTTCATTTTTTGACCCTGCAGGTGGTGGAGATCCAATTTTATATCAACATTTATTTTGATTTTTTGGTCATCCTGAAGTATATATTTTAATTTTACCAGGATTTGGAATAATTTCTCATATTATTAGTCAAGAATGTGGAAAAAAAGAAACTTTTGGATCATTAGGAATAATTTATGCTATATTAGCAATTGGTTTATTAGGATTTATTGTTTGAGCTCATCATATATTTACAGTTGGAATAGATGTTGATACACGTGCTTATTTCACTTCAGCAACAATAATTATTGCTGTTCCAACTGGAATTAAAATTTTTAGTTGATTAGCTACATTACATGGAACTCAATTAATTTATACACCTGCTATTATATGATCATTAGGATTTGTATTTTTATTTACAGTTGGAGGATTAACAGGAGTTGTTTTAGCTAATTCATCTATTGATATTATTTTACATGATACATATTATGTAGTAGCTCATTTTCATTATGTATTATCTATAGGAGCAGTATTTGCAATTATAGCTGGATTTATTCATTGATACCCTTTATTTACAGGATTAACTTTAAATATAAAATGATTAAAAACTCAATTCTTTATTATATTCATTGGTGTAAATTTAACATTTTTTCCACAACATTTTTTAGGATTAGCTGGTATACCTCGTCGTTATTCTGATTATCCTGATGCATACACTACATGAAATGTAGTTTCAACTATTGGTTCAACTATTTCATTAATTGGTATTATTATATTTATAATTATTATTTGAAAAAGTTTAATTAAACAACGACAAGTAATTTATTCTATACAATTAAATTCTTCAATTGAATGATACCAAAATATTCCCCCTGCAGAACATAGTTATTCTGAATTACCATTACTTTCTAATTTCTAATATGGCAGATTAGTGCAATGGATTTAAGCTTCATATATAAAGTATTTTACTTTTATTAGAAAAATGGCAACATGAGCAAATTTAAATTTACAAGACAGAGCTTCACCTTTAATAGAACAATTAACTTTTTTTCATGATCATACTATATTAATTTTAGTAATAATTACTGTAATAGTATCATATATAATAATTATATTATTTTTTAATAATTATACAAATCGATATTTATTACATGGACAATTAATTGAAATAATTTGAACAATTCTTCCCACTTTTATTTTACTATTTATTGCATTTCCTTCTTTACGATTATTATATTTAATAGATGAAATTAATGAACCTTCAATTACATTAAAATCTATTGGTCATCAATGATACTGAAGTTATGAATATTCAGACTTTTTAAATATTGAATTTGATTCATATATAATTCCCACTAACGAATTAAATATAAATAGATTTCGTTTATTAGATGTAGATAATCGAATTGTTTTACCTATAAATTCTCAAATTCGTATTCTAGTAACAGCTGCTGATGTAATTCACTCATGAACTGTACCTGCTTTAGGTGTTAAAATTGATGGAACTCCCGGTCGATTAAATCAAACTAATTTTTTTATTAATCGACCTGGATTATATTTTGGTCAATGTTCAGAAATTTGTGGAGCTAATCATAGTTTTATACCTATTGTTATTGAAAGTGTTCCAACTAATTTTTTTATTAAATGAATTTCTAATATAAACTAACATTAAATGACTGAAAGCAAGTACTGGTCTCTTAAACCATGTTATAGTAATCTGGCAATTACTTTTAATGAAAAAAAAAAAAAAAATTAGTTAAATTAATAACATTAGTATGTCAAACTAAAATTATTATAATTATATAATATTTTTTGATCCCACAAATAGCACCTATTAGATGATTATTTTTATTTTTATTTTTTAGTATTATTTTTATTATATTTAATATAATAAATTATTTTATTTATACTCCTATAACTTCTAAATCTAAAAATTTAAACAAAATTAATTCTATTTCTATAAATTGAAAATGATAACTAATTTATTTTCTGTTTTTGACCCTTCTTCTAGTATTTTTAATTTATCATTAAATTGATTAAGAACTTTTATTGGATTATTAATAATTCCTTCTATATATTGATTTTTACCTTCTCGATACCATATTATTTGAAATAATATTTTAAATATTCTTCATAAAGAATTTAATGTTTTATTAGGAAATCCTAATCAAAAAGGAACAACTTTAATTTTTGTATCTTTATTTTCATTAATTTTATTTAATAATTTTATAGGATTATTTCCATATATTTTTACTAGAACAAGTCATTTAACTTTAACATTAGTATTAGCTTTACCATTATGAGTATCTTTTATAATTTATGGTTGATTAAATCACACACAACATATATTTACTCATCTAGTTCCACAAGGAACACCTGGAGTTTTAATACCTTTTATAGTCTGTATTGAAACTATTAGTAATGTAATTCGACCTGGGACTTTAGCTGTTCGATTAACTGCAAATATAATTGCTGGTCATTTATTAATAACATTATTAGGAAATACTGGACCATCATTATCATCAATTTTAGTTATAATTTTATTAGGAGTACAAATTTTATTATTAGTTCTAGAATCAGCTGTTGCAATTATTCAATCATATGTATTTGCAGTATTAAGAACTTTATATTCTAGAGAAGTAATTTAATGACAACACACTCAAACCATCCATTTCACTTAGTAGATTATAGTCCATGACCTTTAACTGGTGCAATTGGAACAATAACAATAGTTTCAGGATTAGTAAAATGATTCCATCAATATGATATATCATTAATAATATTAGGATCAACAATTACTATCTTAACTGTTTATCAATGATGACGAGATGTTTCTCGAGAAAGAACATTTCAAGGATTACATACTTTTGCTGTAACTACAGGATTACGATGAGGAATAATTTTATTTATTTTATCTGAAGTTTTATTTTTCTCTTCTTTTTTCTGAGCTTTTTTTCATAGTAGTTTATCACCTTCTATTGAATTAGGTTCAATTTGACCTCCAATAGGAATTACACCTTTTAATCCTTTCCAAATTCCTTTATTAAATACTACTATTTTATTAACATCAGGAATCACAGTAACTTGAGCCCATCATAGTTTAATATCTGGAAACTTTTCACAAACTACTCAAGGTTTATTTTTTACAGTTACTTTAGGAATTTATTTTACTATTTTACAAGCTTATGAATACATTGAAGCATCTTTTACTATTTCAGATGCTGTATATGGATCAACATTTTTTATAGCAACTGGTTTTCATGGAATTCATGTTTTAATTGGAACAACTTTTTTATTAATTTGTTTAATTCGTCATTTAAATAATCATTTTTCAAAAACTCATCATTTTGGATTTGAAGCAGCAGCATGATACTGACATTTTGTAGATATTGTTTGATTATTTTTATATGTCTCAATTTATTGATGAGGGGGATAATAATATATTTATATAGTATAAAAGTATATATGACTTCCAATCATAAGGTTTATTTATTAAAATAATATAAATAATTTTTTCTATTATTTTAATTTCATTAATTTTAATAACTTTATCAATAGTAGTAATAATATTAGCCACTATTCTTTCAAAAAAATCTTATAGAGATCGAGAAAAAAGTTCCCCTTTTGAATGTGGATTTGACCCTATATCTTCATCTCGATTACCTTTTTCACTTAAATTTTTTTTAATTACAATTATTTTTTTAATTTTTGATGTAGAAATTGCATTAATTCTTCCTATAATTATAATTTTAAAATTTTCAAATTTAATATTATGAAGAATTACATCTATTATTTTTATTATTATTTTATTATTAGGGTTATATCATGAATGAAACCAAGGGATACTAAATTGATCAAATTAGGGTTATAGTTAAATTTATAACATTTGATTTGCATTCAAAAATTATTTATATAATAAATTTACCTTGAATATGAAACGATTTATTGTAATTAGTTTCGACCTAATTTTAGGTATTATATACCCTTATTCTATTTATATTTAATTGAAACCAAAATAGAGGTATATCACTGTTAATGATAAAAATGAATTATTAATTCCAATTAAAGAAATATGATGATCAAATAAAAGCTGCTAACTTTTTATTTTAATGGTTTAATTCCATTTATATTTCTATTTATTTAATTTATATATATATATATATATATATATATATATTTATATAGTTTAATAAAAACCTTACATTTTCATTGTAAAAATAAATAATTATATTTTATAAATTACTAAATTTAATTATTTAAATATTTAAAGATTTAATAATCTCCCTAACATCTTCAATGTTATACTCTAAATATAAGCTATTTAAATTATAATAAAATTAAAAATATTACTAAAATAATAAATCATAAAACAAAAATTAGTAAATAAATTTTTATATTATTATTTTGTAAATAATTAATTAACTGAGAATTAATCATTAATTGTTTATATAAATTTTGTCTTCCTAAAAATTCTGATCATCCTTGATCAAAATTTTTTACAACATTTATACCAATTTTTAAAGAATAATTTACTATTCCATACGTAGAAATATAAGGTATAAACCATATAGATCCAACAAACATTCTAATATAATAATAATTTAAAGATTTATTTATTATAAATAAAGAAATATTAGAAATTAAATAACCTATTAACCCTCCAACAATACATACAAATAAAGTTATAAATTTTAAATAATAAGGTAGACAAATTGTATAAGGTGTTAAAAAAATTAATCATCTTAATATTCTACCTCCAATAATTCTTATAAAAACCAATCTTAATATTCCTTTTAATATTACTCAACTTTCATCATTTAATACATTTAATGAACTACAATTTATATCTCCTGTTATTGAATAATAAACTAATCGTAAAGAATAACATACTGTTAATCCTGTTGAAAAAAAAAATAAATAATAAATAAATAAATTTACTATTCTTAAAGAAACAATTTCCAAAATTAAATCCTTAGAATAAAATCCAGCTAAAAAAGGTATACCACATAAAGCTAAATTAGCCACATTAAAACATGATGAAGTTAAAGGTATAAATATTCTTAAACCTCCTATTAAACGTAAATCTTGAGAATTATTTATATTATGAATAATTGCTCCTGCACATATAAATAATAAAGCCTTAAATAATGCATGAGTCAACAAATGAAAAAAAGCTAATTTATAATATCCTATAGATAAAATTATTATTATTAATCCTAATTGTCTTAAAGTTGATAATGCAATAATTTTTTTTAAATCAAATTCAAAATTAGCCCCTAACCCTGATATAAATATTGTTAATCCAGCTAATAATAATAATACTTGACTCATAAAAGTATTACATAATAAAATATTAAATCGAATTAATAAATAAATTCCTGCAGTTACTAAAGTTGAAGAATGAACTAATGCTGAAACAGGAGTAGGAGCTGCTATAGCAGCTGGTAATCAAGAAGAAAATGGAATTTGAGCACTTTTTGTTATTGCAGCAAAAGTAACTAATACTCCAACTATTATTATTTCTTTATCATTTATTATAAATTCTAAATAAAATACATAATTTCATCTTCCATAATTTAATATTCAAGCAATAGCTAATAATAAAAATACATCTCCTACTCGATTTAATAAAGCAGTTAATATACCAGCATTATATGATTTTACATTATTAAAATAAATTACTAAACAATAAGAAACTAATCCTAATCCATCTCATCCTAATAAAATTCTAATTAAATTTGGTCTAATAATTAAAAATATTATTGATAAAACAAATATTAATACTAATATAATAAATCGATTAATATTTATATCATGAAGTATATATTCTTTTCTATAATAAATTACTAAAGATGAAATTAATAAAACAAAAGATATAAATATTAAACTTATTCAATCAAATAAAAATGTTATAACAATTCTTATTGAATTTAAAGATACAACTTCTCACTCTAAAAAATAAGTAATTTCATTTATCAAAAAATACAAAGCTATTATTAATAATCTAATACTTATTATAAATAATAATAAAAAATTAATTAAACAAATTGATAAATATTTCATAATTTAAAATGAATAAATTCATATCATCGACACCACAAATCAATATTTTTTATTAAACTATTTAAATTTATAATCATAATAAACTTATTTCAGACTTTAAAATTAATAAATTTAAAGGAAATCAATGCAAAAATAATAATAAATATTCACGATTATAGCCTATTGAAAAAGAATAAACTCCTGAATATAACTTTCCATGTTGTCTATAAGCATATAAATATAATGTATAAGCAGCACTAAAAAAACAAGTAAAAATTAATAATAATATTGTTAATCTTGATCAACTTACAATTCTATTAATTAAAGAAATTTCCCCTAATAAATTTAATGTTGGAGGAGCTGCTATATTAGCAGAACATAATAAAAATCATCATAATGTTATTGAAGGTATAAAATTTAATAACCCCTTATTAATTAATAAACTTCGTCTTCCTAATCGTTCATAAGTAATATTAGCTAAACAAAATAAACCAGAAGAACATAACCCATGAGCAATTATTAAAGTATAAGCCCCAGAAATTCCTCAATATGTTATTGTTATTAATCCACTTAAAACAATTCCTATATGAGCAACAGAAGAATAAGCAATTAAAGCCTTTAAATCTGTTTGACGTAAACAAATTAATCTAACTAAAACTCCTCCTACTAATCTAATTCTTATAAATAAATAATTATATTTTACCCCTAAAATTTGTAAAAAAAAGAAAAACCGTAATAAACCATAACCTCCTAATTTTAATATAATTCCAGCTAAAATTATTGACCCAGCAATTGGAGCTTCAACATGTGCTTTTGGTAATCAAAGATGAACCAAAAATATAGGTATTTTAACTAAAAATGATAAAATTAATGAAAAATATAATACTATATAATTTATATTATAATTATTAATTAAATAAAAATTTATTGTATTATAATTATTATAAATATAAAAAATTGCAACTAATATTGGTAAAGAAACTAATAATGTATAAAATAATAAATATATCCCAGCTTGTAATCGTTCAGGTTGATATCCTCACCCTAAAACTAATAATAAAGTTGGAATTAATCTACACTCAAAAAATAAATAAAATAAAAACATATTTATTCTTCTAAATGTTAAAAATAAAAATAATAATAATATCAATAAATTTATTAAAAATAAATTTGTATAATTATTATTTTTATAAATTGAATATCTTGCTATTAACATTAATGCACAAATTCAAAATCTCAATAAAATTATTCCATAAGAAAGTAAATCTATTCCTATAAAATAAGAAATCATTATTCAATAATTAGTAAAAAAATTAAAAATAATTAATAAAAATATAATTAAAAATAATATATTTTGAACCATTCAAAACATATTTTTTATAAAACAAAATGGAAAAATTATACATAATATAAATAAAAATTTTAACATTGTAAAATATTAAAAGATTGAAAATAATCATTTCCATATATACGAATTATTGAAACTAAAATTGATAACCCTAAAACTCCTTCACAAACTCTAAAAGTCATAAAAACTATACTAAAATAGTTTTCAAAATTTATTATATTTAAATAAATAAATAATAAATAAAATAATGATAAAACAATATACTCTAAACTTAATAATATTGATAATAAATGTTTTCGATTAGAAATAAAAATAAAAATTCCTATTATTATTAAAAAAAAAGGTAATCCTCAATTAATTAATATTATCATTAGTTTTTATAGTTTAAGAAAAACATTGGTCTTGTAAATCAAAAATAAGAATTTTTTCTTTTAAAACTTCAAGAAAAAAGAAATTTCTTTATCATTAATCTCCAAAATTAATATTTTATTTAAACTACTTCTTGATATTATACAACTTATTTTATATATTACAATTTTAATATTAGCATTTATATTTTTACAAATAAACCATCCTTTAAGTATAGGAATTATATTATTAATTCAAACAATAATAATTTGTTGTATTACTGGATTAATAACAAAAAGATTTTGATTTTCTTATATTTTATTTTTAATTTTTGTTGGAGGAATACTTGTTTTATTTATTTATGTAACATCATTAGCTTCAAATGAAATATTTACATTTTCTATAAAAATATTAATATTATTAATAATTAACTTATTCATCATAACAATCTTAATAATTTTTATAGATAAAATTATTATTATATTTAATTCTTTAAATAATGAAATAAATTCTATTTCTTTATTAAATTCATATATTTTAGAAAATACATTAAATTTAAATAAATTATATAATTATCCAACAAACATTATTACAATTATATTAATTAATTATTTACTAATTACATTAATTGCAACTGTAAAAATTACTAAATTATTTTATGGTCCACTTCGTTCTATAAATTAACTAATGAATATACCTTTACGAACTAACCATCCAATTTTAAAAATTGCTAATAATGCATTAGTAGATTTACCGTCACCAAGAAATATTTCTATATGATGAAATTTTGGATCATTATTAGGATTATGTTTAATCATTCAAATTCTTACTGGATTATTTTTAGCAATACATTATACAGCTGATATTACTATAGCTTTTAATAGTGTTGATCATATTTGTCGAAATGTAAATTATGGATGATTATTACGAACATTACATGCTAATGGTGCATCATTTTTTTTTATTTGTATTTACTTACATGTAGGTCGAGGAATATATTATGGATCTTTTTTATTTACTCCTACATGATTATCAGGAACAATTATTTTATTTTTAATAATAGCAACAGCTTTTATAGGATATGTACTTCCTTGAGGACAAATATCTTTTTGAGGAGCAACAGTTATTACTAATTTATTATCTGCTATTCCCTATTTAGGATTAGATTTAGTTCAATGAATTTGAGGAGGATTTGCAGTAGATAATGCAACATTAACTCGATTTTTTACCTTTCATTTTATTTTACCATTTATTGTTTTAGCAACTGTAATAATTCATCTATTATTTTTACATCAAACCGGTTCTAATAACCCTATAGGATTAAATTCAAATCTTGATAAAATTCCATTTCACCCATACTTTTCATACAAGGATATTACAGGTTTTATTGTAATAGTTATATTATTAACTATATTAACATTAATAAATCCTTACATATTAGGAGACCCAGATAATTTTATTCCTGCTAATCCATTAGTAACTCCAATTCATATTCAACCTGAATGATACTTTTTATTTGCTTATGCAATTTTACGTTCAATTCCTAATAAACTTGGAGGTGTAATTGCATTAGTAATATCAATTGCAATTTTAATAATTATACCATTTTATAATTTAAGAAGATTTCGAGGAATTGAATTTTATCCTATTAATCAAATTATATTTTGAATATTAATTACAATTATTGTATTATTAACATGAATTGGAGCACGACCTGTAGAAGATCCTTATATTTTAATTGGTCAATTATTAACAATTTTATATTTTATATATTATTTAATTAATCCTTTAATTTCAAAATGATGAGATAATTTATTAAATTAATAGTTAATGAACTTGAATAAGTGTATGTTTTGAAAACATAATATAGAAACTTTAAATTTTCTATTAACTTTACTTAAAATAATTATTTAAATATAAATTATAAAATAAATTTTTAATCCAATAAAAAATAATAAATAATTTAAAGAAAAAGGTAAAAATCTTTTTCAAGCTAAATATATTAATTTATCATAACGAAAACGAGGTAATGTTCCACGTACTCAAATAAAAACAAAAGAAATAAATATTAATTTAAAATAAAAAGATAAACTAAAAATATTTCCACCTAAAAAAATTAATGAAAATAACATACTTATAAATAAAATTCTTGCATATTCTGATAAAAAAATTAATGCAAATCTTCCACTTCTATATTCTACATTAAATCCTGAAACTAATTCTGATTCTCCTTCTGCAAAATCAAATGGTGTACGATTAGTTTCAGCTAATGAAATAATTAATCAAATAAAAGCTAATGGATACAAAATAATTACAAATCATAAATAAACTTGATAATAATAAAAATTTAATATATTATAGTTATTAATTAAAAATACAAAAGATAATAAAATTAAAGCTAATCTTACTTCATAAGAAATAGTTTGTGCAACAGACCGTAATCCACCTAATAAAGCATAATTTGAATTAGATGATCAACCAGCAATTATTACTGTATAAACTCCTAATCTAGTACAACATATAAAAAACAATAAACCCAAATTAAAAGAAAATAATTTAATAAAAAATGGTATACATATTCATAATAATAAAGATAAAAATAAAGAAAAAATTGGAGAAAAATAATATGATAAATAATTTGATAATAAAGGATAAGTTTGTTCTTTTGTAAATAATTTAATTGCATCACAAAAAGGTTGAGGAATTCCCATTAAACCAACTTTATTTGGACCTTTACGAATTTGGATATAACCTAAAACTTTTCGTTCTAATAAAGTCAAAAAAGCAACTCTTACCAATACACAAATAATTAATATTAAACTCATAACTAAAAATAAAATAATTTCTATATAAAACAAGTACTATTTGTAATATAAATTACATATATAAATTCTAAATTTATTACACTTATCTGCCAAAATAGTTTTAAAAATTAATTATATTCTTTTTTTAAAAATATAAATTATTTAAATATTTAATCCTTTCGTACTAAAATATTTTAATTTATTAAAGATAGAAACCAACCTGGCTTACACCGGTTTGAACTCAGATCATGTAAGATTTTAAAAGTCGAACAGACTTAAAATTTAAACGGCTACACCTAAATTTATATCTTAATCCAACATCGAGGTCGCAATCTTTTTTATCAATATGAACTCTCCAAAAAAATTACGCTGTTATCCCTAAAGTAACTTAAATTTTTAATCATTATTAATGGATCAATAATTCATAAATTAATGTTTTAAATTTTAAAAGTTTATTAAATTTTAATATCACCCCAATAAAATATATTTTTTTATTATAATTAAATTAATCTTAAAAATTAAAATAATAAATATATAAAGATTTATAGGGTCTTCTCGTCTTTTAATAATATTTTAACTTTTTGATTAAAAAATAAAATTCTATTTTAAATTTAAATGAAACAGTTAATATTTCGTCCAACCATTCATTCCAGCCTTCAATTAAAAGACTAATGATTATGCTACCTTTGCACAGTTAAGATACTGCGGCCATTAAATAAAATCATTGGGCAGGTCAGACTTTAAATTAATTTCTAAAAGACATGTTTTTGTTAAACAGGCGAATATTATTTTTGCCGAATTCTTTACACAAACTTATCATATTTAAATTTATTATTACATAAATATATACTAATTTTATCATTATTTTTTTATTTTTTAAATTAAAATAAATATTTTAATAAAAACTTAAAATATAATAAATAATTTAATTATAAAAATTAATTTATAACAAATTTAATAAAAATTGCTACTTCTAAACATATAATATTTTAATTTTTATTTATTATTTATAAAAATTTATTTTATAGCTTATCCCATAAAATATTAAATTTAAAAATTATTTAATTAAAATTAATCAAATAAATAAATTTTTAAAATTAAATTAAATTTATTTCTTAAAAAACTAGATACCTTTAAAAACGAATAACATTTCATTTCTAATAAATTTTTAAAAATAATTTTATCACATTAACTTTTAAAATTTATTAAATCTTTTAAAATCGAGAAAAATACATATAATTATTATTTATTTAATAAACTCTGATACACAAGATACAATAAATAAAATTTTCTTTTATAATAATAATTTTTCATAATATTTCAATATAATTTTACAATACTAATAAACTATTATTAAATTTATTTTTTCTATATAATATACTAAAACTTTTTAAATTTATAATTATTTTTAATAAATTAAATTAATAAACAAATAATAATAATAAATAAATATTAATCAATTTATATTGATTTGCACAAAAATCTTTTCAATGTAAATGAAATACTTTACTAATTAAGCTTTAAATTGATTCTAGATACACTTTCCAGTACATCTACTATGTTACGACTTATCTTATTTTAATAACAAGAGTGACGGGCGATATGTACATATTTTAGAGCTAAAATCAAATTATTTATCTTTATAATTTTACTATCAAATCCAATTTCATTAAATTTTTCATATTTAAATTCAAAAATAAATTTTATTGTAACTAATTTATACTTAAAAATAAACTACACCTTGATTTGATATTAATTTTAATAAAAATTATAGAAAATTATTATTCTTATAAAATATTCTAATAACAACGATATATAAATTGATTAACAATTTTAAGTAAGGTACATCGTGGATTATCGATTAAAAAACAAGTTCCTCTGAATAGACTAAAATACCGCCAAATTTTTTAAGTTTCAAGAATATAACTAATACTACTCAAATAAATTTACTTACCTTTTAAATAATAGGGTATCTAATCCTAGTTTTTAATTAAAAATTTCTAGCTTCAATATTTTTTATTTATAAAATTTTAAAAAATTAAAATTTCACTTAATAAATTTATTTATATTTTATAAATCTTACTATTTAACTAATATTAATAAAATTTATTCATATTATTTGTATAACCGCAACTGCTGGCACAAATTAAGTCAATATTAAATTAATATTTCTATTTCTAAATTTCTTTAATTAATAATATTAATTATTGCAAATAAATAAATAAAATTTATTATCTAAATAAATATAAATTCACACAAAAATTTACATATAATATAAATTAATAATAAATTTTTTTAAGCTAAAATAAAACTTTAATAAAAATAAATAATTAAATTATATTAAAATTATAATATAATATAATAAATTAATGAATAACTTTATTTAGTTTCTAAAATAAATCTAATTTATTATATTATATAATTTATTTAATAAATTATATAGTTTATTTAATAAATTATTATTATTATTTATAAATAAATTTAATTAATTATATTATATGATTTATTTAATAAATAATTATTATTATTTATAAATAAATTAAATTATATTTAAATAAATTTAATTAAGTAATATCTCCTCATAATTAAATAATTATTAAAATATTTAATCCCCTAATAAATATTTACAAAAATTTAATTATTTTATATAGTTTATTTAATATATTATTATAATTATTTATAAATAAATTAAATTGTATTTAAATAAACTTAATTAAGTAATATCTCCTCATAATTAAATAATTATTAAAATATTTAATC